TTCCACATCCACTGACAAGCGTCCAAGCCCCACAACTGCAACCAAATTGGTTAGCCAGACAAGGCCGAGAAGCTGACACTTACTGGGAGGACGAGGACGAGGAAGAGGAAAAGGAAGAGGAAAAGAAAGAGGAAAAGAAAGAGGAGATTGCACGAAAAAAAGTGCTATTCAAAGAAGAAATTCCTCCCACGCGTTGGGGAGCGGATCTGGATGAAGAAAAAGATCAAAAAGCACCCATAGTGGTGGAAGGCATTTTAGCGGCCGATTTTTTTCAGTTTCAATGGACTCGTCCAGTACGATACATAAGCAATCAACACTTTTTTGGGGCTGTAAGAAAGGAAGCTTCACAATATTTTTTTGATACATGCCGAAGTGATGGAAAAAAAAGAATATCTTTTACAGATCCTCCAAGTTTTTCTAGTTTTAAGGAACTGACGAAAGGGATGATATCTTCGTCCACAGTAGAAAGACTCTCCTTTGATAAACTAGACAAAGATTGGCTTTATAAGAACAAACAAAGACAAAACAACTTAAATAACGAGTTTATAAAGAGAATTGAGGCTCTAGACACGGGATTTCTTTTTCTAGATATACTCGACAAAAGGACTCGGGTTTGTATTGAGAAAATGAACGAAACCTGCCTCTGCCTACCAAAAAGGTATGATCCTTTGTTGAATGGGCCCTCTCGTGGAAGAATCAAAAAGTTTAGAAAAGTAATCGAGGATCCCGAAGAAAAGGAGAAAAGCGAAGAAAAGGAGAAAAGCGAAGAAAAGGAGAAAAGCGAAGAAAAGGAGAAAAGCGAAGAAAAGGAGAAAAGCGAAGAAAAGGCACCGAAAAGCAAAGAACAGGAGAAAAGGGAAGAAGAGGCACGTCTACGCGAAGAAGCACGTCTACGCGAAGAAGCACGTCGACGCGAAGAAGCACGTCTAAGCGAAGAAAGGGCACTTCTTCAATTGGGTGAATTTCGTGAAAAAGTCTACAATGTAATTAAATCTCGTAAATCTAGTGGAAGAAAAAAGAATGCAATGCAATCTCGTGAAAAAGTCCAGAATGCAATGCAATCTCGTCGAAGAAAAAAAAATGGAACTACAAAATCTCGTGAAAGAATCGACGATGAACCTACAGAATCTCAACTTAAGCAAATCCTTGCTCTAAATCAAATTCATGAGACCCTTTTGCCAGGTTTCATTTTCGAGTCCCCAAAATTTGAAGAGAGAATGTTCGCGATACTAAAAAGTAAAACACTAAAACTAAGAGCAGAAGGAAAATTATATTATAATCCTTTGGCAAAATTTTTTTCTAAGCCTTGGGAAAAAGGGGGGGGAGGCATTGATTGGAACCAGCGAAAACTAAAAAAGCTAAAGCAACTAAGGACTTATAAAGTGGGAGAAAGTGTGGGACGAGCGCACATCAGTCAACGCGTCCCTCGCTGGTCATACGTATTACTCCGCGAGGTCGCATACGACCTGGGCGAACCCTTTGTGACCAAGCGGGGAGATAATGAGTGCTTTGATATTATATCAGCACAATACAAATATGAAATTATTTTGAATCAGGATACTCAAAATTTACTTATCAAAAATCTTTCTAAAGATAGTAATAAGATTGATCCGGAGATTGCTAAAGAGATTAATGAGAAGGTTAAGAAGGATTTGATCAAGAGTGGGGGAGACCCTTATAGTATTGACTTTGAGAAAAGCCTTGCTCATGTTCACGTTGGCAGCCTCATCACCAATATCGAGTGGAAAACCGAGAATAAGGACGTGTGGAGGACCTCCTTGAGAGCGGTGCGCGACCAATTTTGGCATCAGGATGACATCAAAGGTGTTGCGAGCGTCCTAAGGCGTAAAAACGGAGTTGTTGTAAGACAGATTGAAATGTTTCCGCATTCCCCTCTTTTTTTGGGCTTCTTAAAAAGTACACTGTCTAGTTCTTTTAGGGTAGTGAAACCCCTTGTTTTGAAAATGCAAAATTTGCTGCATAGGTTTGGAATCAAAAAAGGGGACCTTTTCACTCTTAAGGGACCTAAGAAAGAACAGACAAAAACAAAAAGGAAGACAAAAAGGAAGATAGACGAAAAAAAAAGCAAAGCATTGAAAGAACGGAAAAAATTGAAAAGAATCAAAAAAGAGAAAATCGAACTAGACCCCGAAGAAGAGCTGTTCCGGATGGATGGAATAGATGCATGGAATGAGCTTTATTATGGGCTAGGAGTAAGAGGTATCGTATTAATTTTTAACTCCTATTTTAGAAGATATATTGCATTGCCTTTAGCGATAATAGCTAAAAATATTGGTCGTATCTTATTTTTGCAGCAGCCCGAGTGGGCTGAGGATAGAAAGGACTGGGAAAACGAGACTCATCTTTTATGCAACGATGACGGTTTTGCTATAGGCGTCATATCCATCAGCAACTTTCCGGAGGAGTGGTGGGAATACGGTCTTCAGGTCAAAGTTTTATGGCCTTTAGAGTTGAAACCTTGGCACACAGCGGATGATAGACAAAGGATAACCAACGATTATGCTTTTATAAGGTCTTTCTGGGGACTAGCTGACTATCCTTGGGGTGGTGCCCGACCCAACCGTTCCTTTTCCATTTTTTTGGGGCCCATTTTTAACGAATTAGGCAAAAAAAGTCAAAGATTAGCAGCAGAAAAATTGGAAGGGAGCGCCTTTCTACTTATAAGAAGCGTTTTCAACCAAAAAATAAAGCAAAATTTTGTTAGAGTTCTAGGAAACCCAAAAGAAAGCATAAAACGGCTTAAAGAAAGCATAAAACGGCTTAAAGAAAGGGTTCTAGTTCTAAAAAGCACAATTTTGAAAATAATAAAAAAAAATACAAGATTGAAAGGGATAGGAGTAGATGAATCGAGTGAAACTCAAAAAGAAAAAGATTCTATAATCAGCAATGAGATAATTCATGAATCATTTAGTCAAATTCGATCTACAGCTTCTACAAATTCAGAAGAAAAAATACAAAATCTGATTAATAGAACAAGCACAATCAAAAATCAAATAGAAAGAATTACAAAAGAAAAAAAAAAAGTAACTCCAGGACTAAATAATAGTCCTAACAACAAAAAGCAAAATAATAATGTAGAATCACCAAAAAATATTTGGAAAATTGTAAAAAGAAGAAATGTTCGATTAATAAGTAAATGGAATTATTTTCAAAAAATTTTCATTGAAAAAATATACAAAATATACCTAGATATCTTTCTATGTATCATTAAGATTCCTAGAATCAATTTAACAAAAAATTTTTTTGAGAAAGACATTTCCAATACTGAAACAAATCAAAAAAGAATTACCTTTAGTTCGACTATAAAAAATATAAATAAGCGGAAGTCACAGATTGTTCCGAAATTTGCTTCCTTGCCAAATTTATCTTCCCTGTCACAAGCATATGTATTTTACAAATTATCACAAACCCTAGTTAGTGATAAGTTAAGATCTGTTCTTCAATATCGCGGAACGTCTTTTTTTCTTAAGACTGCAATAAAGGATTCTTTTGAAAGACAGGGAATATTTCATTCCGAATTAAAGCATAAGAAACTTCGAAATTTTGGAACGAATCCATGGAAAAACTGGTTAAGAGGTCAGTCTCAATACAATTTATCTAAGGTTCATTGGGAGCGAGTAGGCGCACAAACCTGGCGAAATAAAGTCAACCGACGCCATACGCCTCAAAATAACGATTTAAATAAAGGAGATTCATATGAAAAAGACCCATTACTTCATTCCAAAAAACAAGATGATTCTGAAGTATATTCATTAGTAAGAAATCAAAAAACTAAGTTTCAGAAAAACTATAAATATGATCTTTTAGCATATAAATACATTTCTTCTGAAACTAAGAAGGACTCCTCTATTTCTAAATTGCCATTACAAGTAAATAAGAGCCAAGAGATCGACTTATTTGATATACCAGAGGAGATTGTTTTCAAGACTTATTTCAAGGATTGTATACTAGACAAGAAGTTTCTAGACAAGCTTTATCGAGACAATACTTATCTACACAATTATCTAGACAATACTTATGTAGACAAGGATTATCACAAGGATTATCTAGACAAGAGTTTTCTAGACAAGGTTTATTTCAAGGATTCTCTAGACCGGCTTTATCTAGAAAAGGATTATTACAAGGATTATCTAGACGAGGTTTATCTAGACAAGAATTCTCTAGACAATTATCTAGACAAGGTTTATATGTCTCTGAAAAAAATGCGAAAGAAAAAACCTGAAAGAAAATATATGGACTTTGATTGGAAGTTTTTCGAAAAATATCTAGTCAATTTGGAGGCTGGGAAAAAGATCGACCCTAACCATAATACAAATACTAAGATTGAGACTAAGAATTCTAAAATAATTGAGACTCAGAATTCTGAAATAATTGAGAATGAGAATTCTGAAATAATTGAGAATGAGAATTCTGAAATAATTGAGAATGAGAATTCTGAAATAATTGAGAATGAGAATAGAGGTCTTATTTATGATATCGTTCCAAAAATGCTCTTGGATCCAGAAATCGAAAAGGATCCAGAACTCAAAGAAGATCCAGAACTCAAAGAAAATCCAGAAATCAAAGAAGACAAAAAAAGCTTTTTTAATTGGATGGGAATGAATGAAGAAATCTTAAAGGCACCCAGAGCGAATTCGAATGAGGAAGATTCGAATCAGGAAGATTGGTTCTTCCCAGAATTTCTGCTACGTAAGAGGACATATCAAATGAACCCGTGGCTTAGACCTATGAAGTTACTTCTTTTAAATTTCAAAGGAAAAGAAGAAGAAGAAGAAGAAGAAGAAGTTAGTCAAGGAAAAGCAAATGTTAGTCAAGGAAAAGCAACTAAAGGAAAAGCAAATGTTAGTCAAGGAAAAGCAACTAAAGGAAAAGCAAATGTTAGTCAAGGAAAAGCAACTAAAGGAAAAGCAAATGTTAGTCAAAACATCGAAGACATCGACATCGAAGACATCCAAGAAGTTATTAGAGAAGATTATGAA